CACTTCTAGGTTGGTGAATCAAAATCCTAGCTTTAGGGTATGCTATCCATCTAGTAATTGTTCCTCCGGCCAGGATCAAAGATGTCCCTGCTAATCCCATAGCTATTGTACACACATCAAATTCTTGATTAGATCTTCTTAATTAATTTTATTTCTTTATTTAATGGGTTTCTTTTTATTTTATAGGTCGATTCAAAAAAACTGTAACGAAGGGATTGATTGATCATTCGAATGATCAAAAAGTATCCATTTATTCTCCAATAATGCAATCTTCCCGTTGCGTATTGGTACTTATCGGGTATAGAATAGATCTGCTTCTCTTTGTTCTTACGAACAGAGTTGTTCCCTTATTTTGATTTTCAATGAGATGAAATCAAAATGAACCCACAGAATCTACTGAAAAAGAGTTTTAGGTTAGGTACACAGTATATAGTCTTCTTACTTTAATGCGATAAAATAAGGTGATATAGTTTCTATTTTTCTTTGATAAAGGGGTGTTTCCATGGGTTTACCTTGGTATCGTGTTCATACTGTCGTATTGAATGATCCCGGTCGATTACTTTCTGTTCATATAATGCACACAGCTCTAGTTGCTGGTTGGGCCGGTTCGATGGCTTTATACGAATTAGCGGTTTTTGATCCCTCTGATCCTGTTCTTGATCCAATGTGGAGACAGGGTATGTTCGTTATACCTTTCATGACTCGTTTAGGAATAACCAATTCATGGGGCGGTTGGAATATTTCAGGAGGAACTGTAACCAATCCAGGTATTTGGAGTTATGAAGGTGTTGCAGCGGCACATATAGTGTTTTCTGGTTTGTGCTTCTTGGCAGCTATCTGGCATTGGGTATATTGGGACTTAGAAGTATTCTGTGATGAACGTACAGGAAAACCTTCGTTGGATTTGCCCAAGATTTTTGGAATTCATTTATTTCTCTCAGGTGTAGCTTGCTTTGGCTTTGGCGCATTCCATGTAACAGGTTTGTACGGTCCTGGAATATGGGTGTCCGATCCTTATGGACTAACTGGAAAAGTACAAGCTGTCAATCCAGCTTGGGGTGTGGATGGTTTTGATCCTTTTGTTCCAGGAGGAATAGCCTCTCATCATATTGCTGCAGGCACCTTAGGTATATTAGCAGGCTTATTCCATCTGAGTGTCCGTCCGCCTCAACGTCTATACAAAGGATTACGCATGGGCAATATTGAAACTGTACTTTCCAGTAGTATTGCTGCTGTCTTTTTTGCAGCTTTTGTTGTTGCAGGAACTATGTGGTATGGTTCAGCAACTACCCCAATCGAATTATTTGGTCCTACTCGTTATCAATGGGACCAGGGATACTTTCAACAAGAAATATATCGAAGAGTTAGCGCCGGGCTAGCCGAAAATCTAAGTTTATCGGAAGCTTGGTCTAAAATTCCTGATAAATTAGCTTTTTATGATTACATTGGTAATAATCCGGCAAAGGGGGGATTATTTAGAGCAGGTTCAATGGATAACGGAGATGGAATAGCGGTTGGATGGTTAGGACACCCCCTTTTTAGAGATAAAGAAGGTCGGGAGCTTTTTGTACGTCGTATGCCTACCTTTTTTGAAACATTTCCGGTAGTTTTGGTAGATGAAGACGGGATTGTTAGAGCCGATGTTCCTTTTAGAAGGGCAGAATCTAAATATAGTGTTGAACAAGTAGGTGTAACTGTTGAGTTCTATGGTGGTGAACTTAATGGAGTAACTTATTCAGATCCTGCTACTGTTAAAAAATATGCTAGACGTGCCCAATTAGGTGAGATTTTTGAATTAGATCGAGCTACTTTGAAATCTGACGGTGTTTTTCGTAGTAGTCCAAGGGGTTGGTTTACTTTTGGCCATGCTACATTCGCCTTGCTCTTCTTTTTCGGACACATTTGGCATGGCGCTAGAACCTTGTTCAGAGATGTTTTTGCTGGTATTGATCCAGATTTGGATGCTCAAGTGGAATTTGGAACATTCCAAAAAGTTGGAGATCCAACTACAAAGAGACAAACTGTCTTATAGAGCATTTTTGTGGTTGGTATATTGATTTCTTTCCTCTTTTTTTGTTCATCGGGTACAAGAAAAAAGAATCTTGATTTTAATCATCATCTTCTCTTTGATTCTTTTTCTTTATTTATAAGATAAATGATCTCAAGTGAATAGGTGTGGAAGCTATAATTGTAAACCACAATCGAATCTATGGAAGCATTGGTTTATACATTCCTTTTAGTCTCGATTTTAGGGATAATCTTTTTCGCTATCTTTTTTCGAGAACCACCTAAGGTTCCAACTAAAATAAAAAAATGAAATAAATCTTGAAACAATTTAATTGAATTGAAGTAATGAGTCTACCAATAAGGGAAGCTCATTACTTCAATTACTTCAACTAATCCCCATGTTCTTCGAATGGATCTCTTAGTTGTTGAGAGGGTTGCCCAAAAGCGGTATATAAGGCGTACCCAGTAAAGCTTACAAGTAAACCAGATATAAAGATCGCGACTAAGGTTGCTGTTTCCATTTTTTAATAATTTCCAGAATGGATCTACTATACGATATAAGATCATTTATTTAGAAATACAACAGAATAGTATACAAAGTCAACAGATCTTAACCAATCATTATTTAATAGAATACGATTTATGGCTACACAAACCGTTGAAGATAGTTCTAGATCTGGATCAAGACGAACTCCTGTCGGGGATTTATTGAAACCCTTAAATTCAGAATATGGTAAAGTAGCTCCGGGCTGGGGTACTACACCACTTATGGGAGTTGCAATGGCTTTATTTGCTGTATTCCTATGTATTCTTTTGGAAATTTATAACTCTTCTGTTTTATTGGATGGGATTACTAGGAATTAGGTTTTATGAGGTTTTGATCTTTCCAGTAAAGAAAAAATTACTACTAATGCTAAAATCTTGATTTCTAAAGAAAAGATTTTGGTAGTTCGATCGTGGACTTTTTTGTTTCGGTATTTTTGGAAAATGAGTGTGTGACTTGTTATAATTGATCCTATGAATAATAACAGAATGAATGGGTTTTTTATCGATCTCTAACAAGATAATGAATTCTACCTCGTCAGATATTTATTCTAGTATCTGGAGCACGAAATAAATATAATAGACCAAGAAAAGAAAAAATTGAACTATGATTTATACCTATTTTTCAGTCAGACCTCGTAACCGGACTCAAAAAACGGGAATATATTAACTAGAATATATATTTTCAGAATATATATTTTTTAAATCAAACGAATTATACTTCATTCATATTTTTATTTTGACCGAAGCACAACTCTTTCTGTCAATTTTGTTGAGTCAAGTCATTGGATCTATAAAAAATGATAAATCAAAGGATTCTTACTCAGAGATCCTTTGAGTTTAGCTTGAAAATAAATCATTGTGGTTCTAGTATAAATCTGAGGTTTCAAAGTGATTCATAGGGTCTCAACAAGAAAATTCCTATCAATTTAGTAAAAAAGAAGAAGTATAATTTATGCACAGAAAACAATAAATCCAATAAACAATAAAAATTCAAAATAGGAAGGAGAAAATTCAAGAGGCCTGTAACTATCAACATAAAAAAAAAGAAATGAGCCAACTTGATATTTTTTGGCATTATAATCACAAAGATCAAATTACGGATTTTCTTACTTCATATGTTCATTCAAATCAATCAAGTGGTTAAGAAGTTTTAACCTATAAAATATCCGTTGAAATCAGTATTTTGGTCTTTCAGCTTGAGCCGTATGAAATGAAATTTTCATATACGGTTCTCAGAGGGGGAGTCATCTACCCGAGTTACCTATCTCAATAAAGTATATGATTGGTTTGAGGAACGTCTTGAGATTCAGGCGATTGCAGATGATATAACCAGTAAATATGTGCCTCCTCATGTCAATATATTTTATTGTTTAGGGGGGATCACACTTACTTGTTTTCTAGTACAAGTAGCTACAGGTTTTGCTATGACTTTTTACTATCGTCCTACTGTTACAGAAGCTTTCTCTTCTGTTCAATATATAATGACTGAGGCCAACTTTGGCTGGTTAATCCGATCCGTTCATCGATGGTCAGCAAGTATGATGGTTCTAATGATGATTCTACACGTATTTCGTGTGTATCTCACTGGTGGGTTTAAAAAACCCCGCGAATTAACTTGGGTTACAGGTGTGGTTTTGGCTGTATTAACGGCATCTTTTGGTGTAACTGGCTATTCCTTACCTTGGGATCAAATTGGTTATTGGGCAGTCAAAATCGTTACTGGTGTACCTGAAGCTATTCCACTAATAGGATCCCCTTTAGTGGAGTTATTACGTGGAAGTGCTAGTGTCGGCCAATCCACTTTAACTCGTTTTTACAGTTTACATACTTTTGTATTGCCTCTTCTTACTGCTGTATTTATGTTGATGCACTTTCTAATGATACGTAAACAAGGTATTTCGGGCCCTTTATAGTATAGAGAAAACATAAAAATAGATTGATTATATATTCATATTGGGAAGGACAAAACTATTTCATTGCTATAAATATGGTTTTTTTAAGAATCACACATTTTATTTGGATACTTCTCTTCAACCAATGAGTCTTTTATTCTGTATTTGATACGACTAGTTGAAGTGAATCTTGCAAAGAAAGGATGGATTATGGGAGTGTGTGACTTGAACTATTAATTTGGCCATGCGGATACATTATTTTATCCGCCACGTTGTAAATCACGACCAAATGTGTCTCCGGATCCAGCCAAGACCCACGTAAGCCCTTTACGTAGTAGAGGGATAGGCCGGTTCGTTTAAAGAGAATATTCTCTATGATCATACCTGAATAATGTCATCTATAAAAAGGCTTTGTAAGGTCCGTAGAATAGAGTGAAATGATATGGCATGATTCAGTTTTATGTCTATTCCACTTACTGAATTTCATCTACTCCACTTAATTGTTTTTTAGTTTTTAGTATAGAAATGCATTCATTTCCTTTGCATTGATTGCTA